TACTGTAATGCGCCTCTCCATGGGTATCTGGTAACCATGTATGTAGGGGTAGAATCGGCGATTTGACAGCAAAAGCAATAAAAAATCCAATATAGAATATTATTTCCAAAGCCACAGGATACGACTGATTAACTGATGTTTCAAAATTCAATGTTGGTTCATTAGAACCATATAAACCGACACCCAGAACTCCCATTAAGAGAAAAATGGAACCCCCCGCAGTGTACAAAATAAATTTTGTGGCTGAGTAGAGACGTTTCTTTCCTCCCCACATGGATAGAAGTAGATAAACCGGAATTAATTCTAATTCCCACATGATGAAAAAAAGTAAAAGGTCCCGCGAAGAAAATGATCCTATTTGACCACTGTACATTGCTAACATCAAGAAATGGAATAATCGAGAATCTCGAGTAACAGGCCAGGCTGCTAAAGTAGCTAACGTAGTGATAAATCCTGTTAATAAAACGGGTCCTATAGACAGCCCATCTATTCCTAATTTCCAACGGAAATCAAAAAAATCGATCCATTTATAGTCCTCGACTAGTTGGACTAATGGATCGTCCAATTGGAAATGATAACAGAATGCATAGGTTGTTAGAAGAAGTTCTAACATGCATATACATATAGTATACCACCTAATTACCCTATTTCCTTTATGGGGAAGAAAGAAAATAAAGGAACCCGCAAATATTGGTAAAACTACAATTATTGTTAACCAAGGAAAGTTGTTCGTGGTAAAGACAAGATACACTTGGACCAGAAAAACCTGTGCCAAAAAATAATCTATTTTTGGGCACAGGTTTTGGCGGTAAAAAAAAAATGGACTCGAGTAAGGGTTTCTGTAACGTATTAATAAGCTATACCCATGCTGCGTGTTGTTTCATGCCATAAATAAACTCGAACACTCAAGAAATCTGTTGGGCAGGCGGATTCACATCTCTTACAACCGACACAATCCTCTGTTCTTGGAGCAGAAGCTATTTGTTTAGCTTTACATCCGTCCCAAGGTATCATTTCTAATACATCCGTGGGACAGGCTCGGACACATTGAGTACACCCGATACATGTATCATAAATCTTTACTGAATGCGACATTGGATCTATCCATTTTTGAACGTGATAAAGTTTCAATCTAGTAAATTGATAAATGAATTATATATTGAAATACTAGTACTAGATGAATCGATGAGTTCCACGAGTTTTTTTATTAATCTACTTATGGAATGGATTGACAGTGCCAAACTACTTTGATTTCTTATCTTTGTGATAACAGGAGCATACCTTACGTAGCCAATATGTTAATTTGAATTTATTTATGAAAATTCTAAGTTCTATGATAATATTACTTAAATTACTTATTCAACAAGTTCGATTGATTTATACGAGTTGATTTTCTGTTACGATAAATTGATGAAACAATAGCGAGTCCAATAGCGGCTTCAGCAGCTGCAATAGCTATAACAAAAATGGAGAAAATGGCTCCTTTTAATTGACGACTATCAAAAAAATCAGAAAATGTTACAAAATTGAGATTAACCGCATTTAATATAAGTTCAAGACACATAAGAGCCCTAACCATATTTCGACTTGTAATCAATCCATATAGACCGACAGAAAATAAAAAGGCACTCAAAACAAGTACATGTTCGAGCATCATTAACTAACTCCTTATCAATCTCGATTCATTTCAATATGAACAACAATTTAACCAATTGGATTTACTAGTTGACTAGAATATAAAATAACGTAATGGAATAAAGGAATATATTGGGAATAGGTCGAACTAATAAAGAATTTCTATTTTATATACAAAGTCAAATAGAAAAAGGAAATGCATGTGGTAGCTCATATTTTTCCAGTTCTAAAGAGTTATTATTGACGAGCTACAGCAATTGCGCCGATTAACGCAACTAAAAGAATTATTGAAATAAATTCAAACGGAATAAAAAAATCTGTTGATAAATGAATTCCAATTTGTTGACTATTATTTATAAGATCTTGCTCTATAATCTGGTTTGCTTTTGTAGTCCAAATAATACCGTACCATGACGTATCTGGAATAGTAGTAATTAGTGAAACAAAAATACTTGTACAGACCACGGAAGTTACTCCATCTCCCACGGTCCAAAGATGGAAATCTTTGGAATATTCTGAACCATTTATAAACATCACAGCAAAAATGATTAAAACATTGATGGCTCCTACGTAAATAAGGAGCTGCGCAGCAGCTACAAAATGGGAGTTCGATAGAATATAGAATAAAGATATACAAACAAAAACCAATCCTAACGAAAAGGCAGAATAAATGGGATTAGGAAGTAATACTACTCCCAGAGCCCCTAATATAAGACCCAATCCCAGAAAGACTAAAAGAAAATCATGTATTAGTCCAGGTAAATCCATTATATATAAAAAAAGAGATAAATAAATCAAAATCTTTCATAACTTTATTGACCCGGTCAGGAAAAAAGAGGTAATTCTACTTTTTATAATAGTTGTA